TGTTTGAAAAAAGAATATTAAAAAAAAATGACTTGTATGTTGGAGCTTGGAATAAGCCCCTTCGCGTGGAGAAAGTGAATAGCAAATTATTCCTATAGAACCTCTAGGAACAGGAGGATTTAATCGTAAATATCGACAGATTATTACGGAGTACAAACCAAAGAAGTATTAAAAACAAAAATGAAAAAAAAAAAGATCCACTGTTCGAATTTCATCTCTATCGAATTTGAATATCAGAATAGTAGATATAGTTATGATTCAATGGGTTAGGTCCACTTACTTTTTTTTAATCTTTCCCAATTTTTTTTTTTTGATTGGAATAATCGAAAATAACAATATCTGGGAATTAAAGAATATATCATTATTCATTAATAAAAAAGAGACTAATAAAAATGTTCTACTTTCTAACTAGAATTAGTTTACCATATTTGAATTCATTAGAATGATAACAATAACTTATTAGAATTCATAATTCCATTTTCTAATGAAATTCTACAATTCCTTAGTCTTTTTTTATTAGAAATAAAAACAATATCTCTATTATTCCTTCAAATACGAATACTACTGCTGGAGTTTTATGAAAAAGGTACAAAGCCCCTTATCGGATTTGAACCGATGACTTACGCCTTACCATGGCGTTACTCTACCACTGAGTTAAAAGGGCTCCGCTTGATTCAATTCCTTATTCAGGAATAAGCCAATATGAGTCTAGTACATATATTTGTTACTGCGTATACTTCTTATATAGATAAGATTAGAATATATGCACATAGATAGTTATCTACATAGCGACTCATTAAGGAACAAAAAATTCGATTTACATAGAATATAGTTAATAAAAAGGTTTATTGATATTAGATTTGATAAATATCAATGTAATGAATTATTTCAAAACCGATTCGAATTGAAGTCATCCTCATCATAACGAAATTCATTGTATTGAGTATTGATACATGTACCCACCAATTCAAATATTTTATCGAATCATTGAAAAATGGATTTCAATTTTCCTGTCCTTCAACCAATTCTTATTGAAAAAAAGAATTTCAATAACTTGTTGATCCCTATCCTTCTACCCGATTTTCAGATTGATTATCGTTTTTTTCCGGCTTAGGATGAAATAGAGATATGCCTACCGAATCTTAACAATGAATAAAAGTGAAAGAAATGAAGTTTTAACCCCCGCCTTTTCCAGCAAACCAATCATTCCCTGAAAGGATCCTATTTTTCTTTCGCATTACTCATCTTTTTTTTTTCTTTTTTGGAATTATAGATTGGCGATTGGAATGAACAATTTCGAAATCGTAATGATGAACCCCAAAATTCTATGGTATGGAATTATGAAAAATGGAAAGATCCTTCTGATCGAATCATATCATTCCAATCTATTGACAATTAAAAAAAAAACTGTTTATACTATGAACATAGTATAACGGCGGTCGGGAAAGTAGGCCCCCATCGTCTAGTGGTCCAGGACATCTCTCTTTCAAGGAGGCAACGGGGATTCGACTTCCCCTGGGGGTAGGGTACTACGAAAGGAAGTTGATCATGGATTATCAAAAACGACTTAAATTGATTCTTCCTGGGTCGATGCCCGAGCGGTTAATGGGGACGGACTGTAAATTCGTTGGCAATATGTCTACGCTGGTTCAAATCCAGCTCGGCCCAATAATTTGCCGATCCACCATGAAATGATCTAACCCATTTGTTGTTCTCCGGAAATGGCCGATGTGCTCGGATACGGAAGAAAATATGAAAAATCTCTAGCGCTCTTTTTTTCCGTACCATATTACATATATATATATATATATATATATATATATATTTCGACCATATTACATATATATATATTTCGGAAGTTCGAATCTTGCTAATGATCTAGATTCATATCAGGATCTCTAAGTATAAAGTCTAAGGAAAGGATTAAAGTAAAAGAAGATTAAAGTAAATAAAAAAGAGTCCTTGTTTTTTATTGATTCATTTTTCAATTGATTTGGCAATAACGAACGGATTACGAGTAATCCGTGTCGGTCTCTCTAAATAAAGTGCGTATTGACATATATCAATAATATATAAGTCCCGCCTCTGTCAGTTACAGCAAAACGATTCTCTAATCTAAAATCGAAAAAAGAAAGGGTTTGAATGAAATCATAAGAATATCTATGCTGTACGCCCTTTTCCCTGGGATTGTAGTTCAATTGGTCAGAGCACCGCCCTGTCAAGGCGGAAGCTGCGGGTTCGAGCCCCGTCAGTCCCGATGGATACAAATCCAAAAAAAAGACATCAATTCATTTCGTGTGTGAAAGGGAATCAAAATAACAATAAAAATAACAAACAAAATCTCATTCCTAACAGGGATCCCTCTTTTTTTTTCTTTCTTCGTCGGAACCTTTATATTAAAGTTAAAGTAAAAATCTTAAAGTAAAAAAAAAAAAAAAGAAACGGAATTTTTGATTGCATCGGAAACAACATTTTTGGAATTTGGTATGGATAAAAGATCTTCCTATGTTATACTATTCAATTCTCGACGATGAATCGATTTGATAGCTCAGATATTGTTATTCATGATATTGATCCCATTTGATATCATCGAGATGTCATTTTTACCATTGAATTTACCGACGAAAGATTTATCATCTCTATGGGATTAAATCCCGAGTTATTTATTGGAAATTAAAGAGAAATAAAGTATGGAAGTAAATATTCTCGCATTTATTGCTACTGCACTGTTCATTCTAGTTCCTACTGCCTTTTTACTTATAATTTACGTAAAAACGGTAAGTCAAAGTGACTAATTTTACTTAAACATGATTTCTTAATTCATGTCAATGCAATGAAAAAAAAAAGATTCCATTTTTGGTTTTAAGGTTTAAATGAAATAATCGGACTAGAATCAACAGAATTCTATGAAATCCAGATAGTATGGTAGAAAGAAATCAAATCGATTTCTTTCTACCATATTATCTATCTATTATTGTAGTGTAAAAAGTTTTACTCTATAAAATAATATGGATCAATCTACAATAAGTATCTTCATATTCATATATATCTTCTTAATTTATATATAGAATCTCAATTACATTATATGTAATGTACATACATAGCATAGTATCCCAATTTTCTTCTTTGTTTCATCTATTTGATTTGTATTGGTTCCAATCAATCTGTAATAATCCAAAAGCAACTCTTATTCTTCCTATTCGAGTTTATGGATTTATGATTCTTTTCAATACCAATCCCGGTATCATATAAAAAATCAAGTAATCTTTTTAGCATTTCCAAGAAGTAATTGATTAAATAGTTGTTATTAAATAGTTAACAGATGGTCCGGTGTTTCGATGAGAAGCTTTTTCCGTATTTCGAAAAGATTGGTGGTAAAACCCAACCTATTTTTTTTAACATTTGAACCATGATTGCAAATGAGTTCAATAAAGAAAGCATAAATCCAATTTCGAACCAAAAACAAAAATACAAATAAAAAGATAAAACAAGCAAGTGGTAAGGTAAATACGTAATATGGTATTCGCCTAAGGCAACGCCAACATCTTATTATGTGTAGTATCTCGTTAGACAACTCCTATGTCGATTTTGTTTCCTATCGAACTTGTGTATCCGCTTAATAACCAATAACAGAACTATATATTTCTCTCTTTTTTGAAAAAAGAAAAGGAGTGTTAGAGGGGGTTTCCGTGGTTCCTCATTTTCGATATATAACTTTGGTAAGAGCCAGTTCATCTAAATAGAAATCTTAGGAAGAATTCGGTTGGAATAGGAATCCATTTCCTATTTTTTTGTATCCCCTTGCTTCGAACATGGGAATAATTCAAATATTTGTTTGATTGAAAGAGTATTTTGTATTTCTATATTATGCATAGAATACATTACACCACTCGAATACAATAGACTTCCGAAATGCAGATATATTTGAATTCAATTAATTGCTATTAATTAAATACAAATACTTAAATAGAAATTCAATAGTATAAAAAATTTCAGAACCCAGCTATAAAATAATTGATACAGTTTGATCCCTTAACTCAATTAGTAGTACCTTTAAAGTCCACTTCTTCCCCATACTACGAGAGAAAGGGAAAATGTAAAAACTACCATTAAAGCAGCCCAAGCAAGACTTACTATATCCATGTCGGTTTTTTCTCCTATCTCTATCAACAATATCAATATGAAGGAATTATTTCAGTATTGTTCACTAATTCTTCTTGTTTTATTTTCTTTTTTTTGTATTGTATTAATCACTAATAATACTATAAACTATAATAATAGTGGAATCGCTGGTACAGAGTCAAAAAGGGATTCTATTCTGGGCTAACACTATTAACACGAAACAATCCAATAAATCCAATTAGAAAGAACGTCTAACAAGTTTTTATCTGATTTCTAGTAGAATCGGAAAACATTACGGATAAACAAAATATCCGAAAACTTCCTTGGAAGTATTAAGGAAATTCTTGTTACTAACAGGTAGGAATACAAAGACCTATGTTTTTATTTTGTTTCCTCTCATTTTTTTAAGAGGTAGAATATAGATAGAATCAAGACAGATTACTTTGCATACTCTTATTTCCATTTGAGTAATCCTTACTGTCTCCCATTCATTCTCTAAAACAATCAGAAGAAAGCCTATTAAACTCTTTCTTTGACTAGAGGTTACCGAAAAGAAATCTTTTCTTTATTTAATCTTTTTTATTCTATTATTTATTCTATTAGAATTCTAATAGAATAAATAATAATATTATATTAAAATAAGAACTATTAAAAAAAAAAAAAAAAAGAAAGCCAATTAGCTATTCAATCTAACTAATATTGAATAACTGCCGGAACGCTCATATACTTTCATGAGTCTGTATGCAAGGTTTCTTCTGCCCCTTCCCCAACTAAAAATGGAATTAGATTCTCTGTCCGACCTATCCCTATCCAATCTAATTCAAGACCCGGTCAGTAGACGGACACTACAGTAGTAGTGGAGTAAAAGGACTATCATC